CGTCACTAGCATCAATCGCGTCACTAGCAGCGTCACTAGCATCAATCTCGTCACTACCACCAACCTTTATCTCGTAATAATCCTCATCTTCATCCTCATCCATAACTTTTGGCTTGTTATCGTTCAGAAATACCGTAATGAAAGGAACATAGGAATTTGTAGCTAGGTATTTGACCAAATAGGAGCGTCCAGTTCCTATAGAACCTATCACTAAAATTCCCCTAGAGGGGGATAAGGCTAAGCGGAGCGAAAAGGGTTTTCGATGAGATGGGCAGTGCAAAGTAGTAGTCCCACACGAAGTTTGGGAATAAGTGATTGTCTGATAATGAGCAAGGAATACCCGTCTTTCTGCTAAACAGGATGGATTGAACTCATAATTCAATAGATCCTTTTTATGAATATCAACCAAGTATCGTAAGTAAATTGCTCCCGGTTCTTCAATCATTTGATAACCAGAGTCATTCTTTGATAAACGATCACTATGAGTCAGACTCAATAGAATTTGATCAATCCTTTGTTCTGTCGTTAAGGCGGAGAACTGAACCAAGAATTCTCTTTCTTCATCATCAATCAAATCACTGTTCGCGACCCAGGATTCTATTTTATCATCAACCCAATCCCCGTTCCAGTTTTTTCTTTTTCTTATCAATGAATAGATCTCTTTACTTGTATGACTTAGATGTCTCGTATTTCTCGAAAAAGTGATTCGATTGATGGGATTTGATATGAGATCGATGAGATTGATATTCAAATATATCTTCTTAGAACGGAATTGTTCCAGAGCAACTAGAAAGAGATTCTTTACCCAGAAAGAATTTGGTTCAGATGTAGGATACCTATCCAGAAGTTTTCGCAACTCAATCATAGATGATTCCATCATCAAAGATTTGACCTTTTCGAACTCTGTCTGTAACTCACTAGAGGCCCCGGAAACAAAGAGAAGCTGGGTACAAACGAGATATCCAGCAACAACAAGAAGGAAAAGGATTGAATAGAAGAACTCCCAAACACTTGGCGATCTCAGATGTGTCGATATCAATGGTGACTCATTATTTCGATGAATCATTTCTTCGGACAGAAGAACATTATGTAAACACTTATTCGAAATCTCACTTATCAGATTAAGACGCGCTTTTTTCCAAAGAATTCGCCACGATCTACCCAATCTATGCCTAATATCCCGAAAGATGAATACCAATTTTTTACTGCTACTTCGTATTATGGATACCAATTTTTGACTATTACGTAGTATCAGCCATAGTTCTGGAAAAGTATCTGAAATCGGCAATAGGTCTGAAAAAGTATCTACAAAATTATCTACAAATATCCAGTACCCTGTCAAGAACCATGGCATATATGTTTGGAATAGATTCGATTTTGAGAGAGTTGAAAGAGCCCTTTGTTGAAAGGTTCTATACATCTGCCCTTTCGCAAGGCATTTCTTTAGACAAAGACGCCGTTTTTTCCTCTTTTTGCATGGTAAATCTTTCTCAGAACATGGAGTGGGAATCAAACCCATGTTTGAATTGAGATACTGATGCAAGTTCTTCTCTTCTGAATCCGATAGATTCCTAGCTGAAAGAGGTTGACAACAAGTTCTTTCAAAATGCACTCTTTGTCCCTCTGTTAGGGGTGTTCCAGAAATGTCTGCGATCGAGAAACTAGTTCTACGGACGAAGGGATCGTATCGACTTGGAAAATGGAAAGATTTGTACAAGTTATACGTTTCGTCACCACTTTGTGGAAAATCGTTAGGTATGAATATGTTAGATACCTGTGACTCGATTGGTGAAATAGTCTCTCTCCCCCCAAAAGCATATTCGACGGGCAAAGAAAATATTTTGTTGCGAATGAACAAGATATTGAGGAATTGTCCATATGTCAAATCAGAATTATGGATATGGGCCTTTTCCACAGAAAAGGGGAATCTTGTGTTAGAATAGAAGCAGAAGTGATGTGGATTATTCAAGAATCGAAGTCGATTTGCTTTATAAAAAGAAGATATCAATGAACTTCGATGAAATGTTTTCACGGGATTCAGCCAATTGTCTTGATTGTGGAATATCATTGAGAAATAGGAATCCGCCCTATCAAAGGATTTCCCGCGATTTTTTCTTGGGTCAATCATCCACTTTGGTATCTTATTGAACAAAAAGGGTGCTATTTTTCCTCCATTGACCAAGAATTTCGATTTTCGGGAAGTATCATGATCGTCCAATAAAAATGGTTTCCATTTTTTCAAATGAACAATTGGAAGACCTATCGATTCTAACAACTGATTGCCGAGTTGATCATACGGACCTTTCCACCCATATAGATCGATCTCGGACCTATGAATGGGGATATTCCCGAAACTCACACAGAAAAAAGGAAGTGAGTTAGACAAAAAGAAAAGAAACTTGGACAAAAAAAGAAGTGACTTGGACAGAAAGAAACGAAGTGTCTTAGCCAAATCTTTTTCGTCGATAACCTCAGACCAATCAATCGAATATGGATCAAT